AGATTCCCAATAAACAATAAGAATAAGACTTATTGGAATAGAATTAGGTACTAGGTTTCATGTGAATTGCGAAATACCTCTTTTGTTGCAACACCTCTCCTTTGGACTAAAAGGGGGAAGGAAGAAAGGAAGTGAGTAACACTAATTCCTCATCCTCAAATCAGTCCTTCCCGCAGGTTAGTTTCTCAACGAATAAGTAATTGTGTGGGAACGATATTTTGATATAATGTGAAAAAGCAACCTGCAAGTCCAATACGCGAAAAGAAATATGTATTTCCCCTATTTCTTTTTCTTTTCTCGGATTAAACAAAAGGATTCGCAAATAAAAGCGCCAATGCTACAACCAATCCATAAATTGTTAAAGCTTCCATAAAGGCCAAACTAAGCAATAAAGTACCTCGTATTTTTCCCTCTGCCTCGGGCTGTCTCGCAATACCCTCTACAGCTTGGCCCGCAGCAGTACCTTGACCAATTCCAGGCCCAATAGAAGCAAGTCCTACAGCCAATCCAGCAGCAATAACGGAAGCGGCAGAAATCAGTGGATTCATGATAAGTTCCTCACACAAAAAAAAAAGAAATGGTTAATGATACAATCAACCAATGAATTATGACTTAATTATTCTATTGCTAATATTCATCTAGTCAAAATAACTAAAAACTCCAAATTGAAATAGAAATAAGAATATTATTGAATCATTAGATCATTAGAAAGACTTCATCTTTTTTATTTCCTATTTGTAGAGTCTTTCCGAATCAATCCAACTTGAGTTTTTTCATTTCCTTTTCTAATCATTCTTCGATCTTTTTCTTTATTTTCTCTGTTTATTCATTCAATTTACAGTCATAAACGAAACGGAAGGGCTTCGACTGGCATATCATACCTATCTTAATTTAGACAAGTAGGGCTAATGAAATATAAATATTAGTTCATATATAACTTGTCAATATCCAATATCAAATATACATATCTTTCTTCCATAACGTAAACTGCCCATTCTATCTTAAATTCAATCGGATTTTCGAATCATTCTTCGAAACATCTAATCTACAAGAGTTAACTTATAGCCATTGGATTACACATCATACCTGGCGCGACCCCTCTCTACTAACCAACTCCCCTTTAGTTGAAACTTCTCGAAGATCGTTTTTCTATTATCGTAGACTCTATTTGTATATTTAGAAAATAGAAAGAGATTATCCTGATAGAATAGAGTATCTTGAGCCACACATATATTGCCTTGATCTAAGCTAAAAAAAGGACTCTTTCTAAGACTAATCAATGATGGCCCTCCATGGATTCGCCTATATAAGCTGCGGCTAAAGTTGCAAAAATAAGAGCCTGAATACCGCTTGTAAATAATCCGAGGAACATGACAGGTATAGGAACCACTAAAGGTACTAAAGAAACAAGAACAAGAACGACTAGTTCATCCGCTAATATATTTCCGAAAAGTCGAAAACTAAGTGATAGAGGTTTTGTGAAATCTTCTAAGATGTTAATGGGTAAAAGAATTGGAGTTGGTTGAATGTATTTACCAAAATAACCTAATCCTTTTTTTGTAAGACCCGCATAGAAATAGGCTACCGACGTTAGTAAAGCTAAAGCAACAGTAGTATTTATATCATTCGTGGGTGCGGCTAACTCCCCGTGAGGTAACTGTATGATTTTCCAAGGTAAAAGAGCCCCTGACCAATTAGAAACAAAAATAAATAGAAACATAGTCCCAATAAAGGGAACCCAGGGGCGATATTCTTCTCCAATTTGAGTTTTGCTCACGTCTCGAATGAATTCAAGGACATATTCAAAGAAATTCTGACCGCCAGTCGGAATGGTTTGTGGATTCCGAACAGCTATAGCAGCTGAACCTAATAAGATAGCAATTACAACCCAAGAAGTAATAAGTACCTGGCCATGGATTTGGAACCCCCCTATTTGCCAATAGAAATGTTGGCCTACTTCCACACCGGATATATCGTATAACCCCTTTAGCGTGTTGATTGAGTATGATAGAACATTCATATTGTCCTCTGACTGAAATATCACTTTAAAAGAAATTATTTTGATTCAACCATCTATTATCTATTTCTCGACTTGTCTACTTGAATTTTATATTTAGGATACCGATTAATCACATAAAATCCCCAGTCGTTTTTATATATTTTTTGAGATTCAGGAATAGTAACCGATTCTATTATCGAGTTTACGAAGTCAATTTTTGATTTTATCTTGAATCAAGGATTTCTTATATAAGCGGCCCTCACAAATTGCAAATACTAATTTGGTAAGAATTAATCGGATTGAAGCTATAGAATCATCGTTCGCCGGAATCGAAATATCTGCGAGATCCGGATCACAATTTGTATCGATTAAACAAATCGTTGGAATTCCCAAAGTAATACATTCTCGAAGGGCCTTATATTCTTCTTGTTGATCAACGATGATTACAATATCAGGTAACTCTGTCATATATTTAATCCCACCCAGATATCTTTGCAAGTGAGATAATTGTCTCTTCAACATGGCTGCATCTCTCTTCGGAAGACGGGCGAGTCTCCCCGTCTTTTGTTCCACTCTCAAGTCCCTGAATTTTTGAAGTTTCCTTTTTGTAGTGGACCAATTCGTTAACATACCTCCAAGCCACTTTTTATTAACATAATGGGATCGAGCCCTTATTGCAGCCCGTGCTACTGAATCAGCTACTTTCCATTTTGTCCCAACAATTAAAAATTGTTTTCCTCTGCTTGCTGCATCAAAAACTAAATCACAGACCTCTGATAAAAAACGAGCAGTTCTAGTAAGATTTATAATATGAATGCCCTTCCGTTTTGCAGAGATATAAGGTGCCATTCTAGGATTCCATTTCCGAATCCCGTGACCCAAATGAACTCCCGCCTCCATCATCTCTTCCAAATTGATGTTCCAATATCTTCTTGTCATTTCTCCCCACACTTTCCCTTTTTTTATTTAATAAAGAGACGAGGTATCCTGAAATAAGTAATTGTTCCAACGGAACCTTCTTTTCTAAGGCGGATTGGCCATTGATACACAACCCAAACCACTAATTTCTTTCTATTTGTTATTATTTGAATTTCTTTATTTTATTACTAAATTAAATAACCATAACAAATACAGAGAAGATAAAAAGGATGAATCTCTTGTATTAAATCCCAGAAATCATTGTTGTTTTGGTCTATCGTGGAAATTCTTTGAAAGACAAGAATCAAATAATTCTCTATGGTAAAACAAAATATCTCTCATTTCTCCCTCGAATAGATTCTTTTTTTTTGTTTTCAAGGAAATGTTCTTTTGTTGATTTGAACGGTGTACGAATCCCTTGAATCCGGTACCGGCAGGTATCATCCCCCCCAGAACAACGTTTTCTTTTAGTCCTTTCAACCAATCGATCCGGCCCCGGAGAGCTGCTTTTGCTAAAACTCGAGCAGTTTCTTGAAAACTCGCTTCGGATATAAAACTTTGAGTATTTAGAGATGCTCTCGTTATTCCCAATAAGATAGCTCGATAGCAGATCGCTTCTTCCAAAGCGCGCCCCGTTCGTTCCGCCCGCAACAACCCAATTAGTTCTCCGGGCAAAAAAACATTAGACATTCCATCTTCTGAAACCAAGACTTTTGATGTTATTTGACGTACAATAAGTTCTATATGCCTATTATGGATCTGCACCCCCTGGGATCGATAAACCCTTTGGATCTTATTAACCAAAGAAATACGACTTTGCGCCATAGTTAGCTCAGCTCCAATCAAGAATCCCCAAGAATTCCCTAGAATTCTTGTTATATGTTCGTTCCAACCATCAATCCTACTTTCTAGATTCATGGATATTGAATCAATCGAACGAGCTTCTAAGACTTGTTCCACTTTTGGAAGACCTTGTGTTATATCACTAGACCTCGATTTTTCATATATAAATGTAACTAATATATCCCCTCCATAAATGATTTCCCCATAATGCCTTTGAACTCTTGTTCCTGGGGTGGCCAAATAAGGCTTAGCCGATCTTATTACTACAGAGTCAAATTGAACAATTAGAACTTGACCCGATTTTAAGTGCGGTTGGCGTTTGGCTATGCATGCATTTTCGCAAAGAAATTGTCCAAGACAAATTTTTGTGGATGTCTCTTCACAAAAATTGTAATGAAGAAAATACCAATTCAATTTTAATGGATTCAAAATGATGTTACTGCATGGATCGGGATTATAAATTCTCCCATTTTCATCCATAAAATAATATTTAAAATTAAGTACTTGAAAGGTTTGTTTTAAATTGTCAAGTTGTAAATAATTAGTTACCAAGGTCTGATTATGAGTTATTAAATAGTAAAATGAAAAAAAATTCGCAAATTGAAGGGCTGTTCCTAAGGGGCCCAATGAATTCCTAATTGGAATTAGGTGATCTTTTTTAATTGATTCTTTGTGATATTTTACACCGTTGAATGTGAATGGACCTATTCGAAAACAATTGGATGATGACAAAATTAGAAAAGGTTGACATTCCTTATTTTTACCCGACAGCGTACGAACAGTTCCTTGATTTTGGTTAAATGATTTTTGAAGTTTTGTCTTTGAAAAAATGGAATAAAATGGATTCATATTGGTATGATATGGTCCATCATCATTAAAAAATAAGGGATCATTCCTTTTCCCCATATACGAAAAAGCGAATTTTGCTAAATCGATCCTTATAAAATCTCGAATCATACCATTTGTTCTTACTTCAACAAGGGAAGCCCCGGCCTCTTCGATAGAAGAACTTTTTTTGTCTTGGTTCCAATTCAATACTAAACAAGTACGAACTAATTGAATGTTTGTGTCAGAAATTTCCCGAGTGGCTTTGCCATTTCCATAAAAGATATAATTGACAACTTGAAGTCGCACATTATCCCTTTCCTGCAACAGATCCTGAGGGAAAAGTGTTGCTAAATTTATACCATCCGTTATTTCATATGTGACTACGGGTCGAACCAAAACAAAAAACTTTTTT